ATTTCAAATCAAACAAATCTATATTATAAATTCTAAGTGTAAGGAATATTTGTACACTCTGTTCTAGAACAAACAATCGGAGTAATTGACATCTTTTTCGGATTAGGGTTGGTTAAAAAAAATCGGATTCATTGGAAATTTGAAAGTTGGTAAGATACTTTGATTTTTTATTAGCCGAGCCAAGAGAGCAAAAAATTTTCATATCATGAACTTTGTACCGCGAACATCGAACATCACTTAGATGGTCTGTAGAAAGTCACGGAATGTAGGGGGAAAATAAAGAAATCGAAACAAATAAATGAAAGGAGGTCGGATTCTACTTGTACTGTATCTGAATCTGAGATACATTTTGTCTATTCTCATCCTTTACTTTAACTCCCCCTTTTTCGTCTTGCAACTAATTTAACTAAATGAAATCCTTTTTCGAATCCATACGAAGAAGGAATCTTTTTTTCAATGAGAGGAGACACAGTATAAACAACAAAGAAAAAAAGAAAATCTAACTCTTTTCCATCTTTAGACCCTAGAAAAATAAGTTACGTCTGTGCATGGGCTATACGATTAATTAATATGGATCCATATTAATATTAATTAATTTTCAATTAATTTGAAAAATGGATATTCACCCAAATGACTCATGTGCCAGGAACCAGATTTGAACTGGTGACACGAGGATTTTCAGTCCTCTGCTCTACCAACTGAGCTATCCCGACCATTCCCTACGCACCAGCTACTCATTTTAGTCGAAAATAGGGGTCTATGTCAATTAAAAAGGCGTAAAGGGTATGACAAAGTCTTATCTAGGCTCCGGAATTTCCTGTAGCTTGAAAAGAAGACTTTGTATGTTCTTAGTAAGAGTAATGATATGTATTGGGAATCATTCAAATGAGTAAGAGTACTCCTTGCAGCTGCTCATGTATCATTTACATCATACATCACAAGACTTGTGATAAGAGAATAAGAGAAAAACTTTTATGCTCGGATACCTTTGTGAAAGAAGAGTCAATGAAGAAGAGACCCAATTTTTATTTGAACCGTTAACAAAAAAAGCTGATAATTAGTTAGAGAATCAAAAGATCTTTTGATCTTTTTTGGGGATAGAGGGACTTGAACCCTCACGATTTATAAAGTCGACGGATTTTCCTCTTACTATAAATTTCATTGTTGTCAGGATTGACACGTAGAATGGGACTCTATCTTCATTCTCATCCGATGGATTGGTTCTTCTAAATGCTTTAATTTATTAAACATTAAATGAATAGTCGATTCTTTCTTCAACTTGGAATCGCTTCACAACAATTCTTCCATCTTTTCATAGTCATAAAAAATGCGGGTCGTCATCAATATTTTTTAATTTAATTTTTATATAATATATCTAGTTTTATTATTATTACTATTTAAAATTAAAAATTATTATATATTAATTAATTAGTTAAGTTATAGTTATTATATAATAACTAGTTATATATATAGTATTTATATTTAAGTATGTCTGCGTATAGGTTTATTCTTCATCCTTTAATAACTAAAAACGCAAGATCGTCAACTCCATTTGTTAGAACAGCTTCCATTGAGTCTCTGCACCTATCCTGTTTTATTCTTCCTTTTGGAAAGGAGGAGTTGGCTCAGGATTGCCCATTTTTTTATTCCAGGGTTTCTCTGAATTTGAAAGTTCTCACTTAGTAGGTTTCCGTACTAAGGCTCAAACTAATTAAGTCCGTAGCGTCTACCGATTTCGCCATATCCCCCTTTTATCCTTTCGTTTGGAACCAATTCATTTTCTTTTATATAAATATAAAAAGAAAATGAATTTACTGAAAAGCATTGCATCCCTTTTTTGCCTATTTTCTTTCATTTCTAGTGGGAGCTCATATTGCTATGGGCCAATCAGAAATAATTCTATCATTTTTGAATCGTCAATTCAATCTAGACAGATATCTATCACTATATATATGAACCTTTCTTTTCATTTTCCCATTAAAGTTGGAATACTCAAAGGATCGATTTTTTCTTAGTTTCCAAATTTAAGCATAGGACTGTCTTATTCGGATCTGAATTGTATCTTTATCTTTTATCTATTTTATTTCTCTTTTTATTAATATATTATAATTATAAGAATACATTCCCATTTTTATAAAGATTTCTTATTATTATTCTTATTAGAAAGAAATGTATATGAAAAAGATTATAAAAACGAATCCAAATCGAATAGAATAGCTAACATAATTAATTCGATCGAAAATTCTATCGAAATCGAAAATTAGAATAGAATTCTAATTAAGGATAAATGTATTATTTTAATTGTTAGAATTAAAAAAAAATTGGAATGTAAGAAATATAAATTAAGATAGAAGATCCGTATAGTAATCTTTTTCTTATTACTTATTAAATAGACTCTCCTACTATTTACTTACTGCAATGCAATATAGATTTGAAATCGATTTAGATTCTATATTTTTTATGACTTATGAATGGTTAATAGCTAAGATATAATTGGTGGAAGTATTATGCACGTAAAGTTTATTTTATGTGAGCCGGCTTAGCTCAGAGGTTAGAGCATCGCATTTGTAATGCGATGGTCATCGGTTCGACTCCGATAGCCGGCTTTTTTTATTTGTTCTATGTTCTATTTTTTATATGATTGAGAACGTTTCTTTGAAATTAAAGAAAAAAGATACCTTTTTCGATTCTTTATTTTAGATTTTTGTATATTTAATCTTACTCTATACTTTTTATAAAAAAATTGTAAATAAACATTTTTCATTTTTTTTTATTTCGATTTTAGATTATTATATAGAATAGAGATAGAATATAGATAGAAGATACGATATAGATTTAAATATATAAAGATACAACAAAAAGTTGAAATATTAACTAAACAAACTAAAAAAAAATATATACAAGAATTTATACATATACATATACAATAATGAATATACTAAATATAAAGAAAATAGAAATACAATATAAAATTATAATCAATAATTATAATCATAAAAATGTAAATACTAAACGAAATTTCATTTCAAAAAAAAGAATATAATGAATATATATTAATACAAAAAGAAGGAGGAACTTCGGATCCGTACATCTTTCATCTCACTATTCCTTCTAGTGCCATTATTCGCTCTTCTACCATTAACAGAATACTTCAGGGGATTTCGCTTCATTTATCATTTAGTTCAGTTTTAATTTCTTTAATTTAAATAAGAAATAGCAATAAATAAGGAGTCTTTATGTCGCGTTACAGAGGGCCTCGTTTCAAAAAAATACGACGTCTGGGGGTTTTACCAGGACTAACTAATAAAAAGCCTAGAGATCTTAGAAACCCATCACGTTCCGGGAAAAGATCTCAATATCGTATTCGTCTAGAAGAAAAACAAAAATTACGTTTTCATTATGGTATTACAGAACGACAATTACTTAAATACTTTCGTATCGCTAGAAAAGCCAAAGGGTCGACAGGTCAGGTTTTACTCCAATTACTTGAAATGCGTTTGGACAACATCCTTTTTCGGTTGGGCATGTCTCCGACTATTCCGGGAGCCCGCCAATTAGTTAATCATAGACATATTTTAGTTAATGGTCGTATAGTAGATATACCAAGTTATCGTTGCAAACCCAACGATATTGTTATGGCGAGGGATAAGCAAAAATCCAAAGCTCTCGTTCAAAATTATCTAGATTCATCCCACAGCGAGGAATTGCCAAAACATTTGACTCTTCACCCATTCCCATATAAAGGAGTAGTCAATCAAATAATAGATAATAAGTGGGTCGGTTTGAAAATAAACGAATTGCTAGTCGTAGAATATTATTCCCGTCAGACTTAAGCCTACCTTAAAGCTTAAAGAAAAAGGTTTCGAAAAAATTAGCTCCTTGCGCCAAACTAAATTGATTTAAAATTAATAAAGTGTTTGATCCGGATTTTTCTCCTTCATGTATCATAGATCGACAGAGATCTTTTTCTTTTTTGTCGACCTTATTCCATAATTTTACATATTGCAGCAATTAAATTCGAAATAGAAAATCTATATATATCTAGAATATATATATCTAGAATATATATATACAGAAAAGATCAAAAAAAGAAGGATCTAACTCTTAGTTGATTTCTTACGGTTAGCGATGTTGGTGAGTTGCGTGAAGGTACGGAAAGAGAGGGATTCGAACCCTCGGTAAACAAAAGTCTACATAGCAGTTCCAATGCTACGCCTTGAACCACTCGGCCACCTCTCCTACACAACAATTATGACCCAGGAACAGAATGAATAGCGAGTTATTCGTATTTTTGTTTGGATTGGCTAGGTAAGGTACAACCAACCAATTCGAACTAAAAAAATATCCCATTTTTGATAAGGATCTTTACTTCAATTCCAAATTGAAATTAATTAAAGGCTCGGCAACTAAAAAGGTTTTTTCTTGTGAAAGGCTGGGGATTAAATCAATGAGTTGGAAGGAATCAACAGATTGGTGGGTTTATGTTTTTTAGACTATGATTAATGGATACCTTTCGATCATGATTCCCTTTAAACGACGATTCCATAAAAATTATAAAATTTCTTTCTTTTAAGTTTTCGTAGATCGCTTACAAATTCATGACTCATCCTGGGGTTGATTGTATAGTGTCTACTCACTATGCGCATAACACAAACAAAATAGACGGTTATTCGGATTTACATCATAGAATATAGAATAATTATTCTATTCTCCCCCCCCTCTTTGGATCAAAAATGAATCAAAGTCTTTCGCCCGAATCTATAGGAAAAATTCCTTGATTCTCCAGTTTCAATTAAATAGGACTAGTTCTCCCATTCTCCCATCGGTATACTAAATTTGGAATTTGGATTGGAATAAATATTTTTTTTGAAGGAATCAAAAAAAAGGAGCAATTTGAGTCGGTGAATTTGAGTAGTAGTAGAGGGTTCGGTTCGTATCTTTACATTTTATTTGAGATAAATATTGAATTTCTTTTTTTTTTAATGAATCTTTTTTATGCTATTTCGTATTGTACAATTCCTTTCTTTGTAGGATCATTTTTCCCCTAGGGAGAATGAAAAGAATTTTCGAATGGATTGGTTACCTATGCCTAGATCACGGATAAATGGAAATTTTATTGATAAGACCTTTTCGGTTGTGGCCAATATTTTATTACGAATAATTCCAACAACTTCAGGTGAAAAGGAGGCATTTACCTATTACAGAGATGGTGTGATTTGATTCTTTTTTCCCCCAGTCTTATGAGAAAGACAAAAATTTTGGGATAGAAATAAAAATATTATTATTCTTCTTTTGATCGATTATCGAAATAAATCTACGCTTGTTGAAGGTGAAGTTTAGAAATAGAACAAGTCCTTCTGTCGTGTATCCCCGATTAATGCAGCCTCAGATGCTTCCATTATCCCTTTTAGCATTGAGCGAAAGGTTACACCTATCGGTTCTGTATTACAGGTCAATCCCACTCTACTAGTACTAATAGGCAGCATAGGGGAAAAGCACTACACCTAGAAATCAACAAGACGAAAGCTTTGTTAAAAATTACTTACCCCCTTCCGTATCTGGATTGGGACTTAAAAGAATGGTTGGGACAACAAATATCCATCTCGTTCGTACCTTAGATACCCATATAACCATCAAAGACTGTTGAAGTGACTAATTCCTGGAAATGAGGCGGCGTTGAGGACAAAGAAATTGTTGGAGTTACCATTTCTATCTAGTACCAACCCGTTTGATGTTAACAAAAGCTCCCACGCAGGAAGGTTGGCTAGAAATTTCGTGCAAAAACACTAGCCCCGCTCAATTCATAATGAAAATAATCGATACATGGAATCAAAAACGATTGAAATATTATCATTATGCATATAAAGGAGGAGCCGTATGAGATGAAAATCTCACGTACGGTTCTGGAACGGAGATTCTTTTAATCGAATGACGACCGTAACGGATGTCAGCTCAATCCGAAGGAAATTATGCAGAAGCTTTACAGAATTATTATGAAGCTATGCGACTAGAAATTGATCCCTACGATCGAAGTTATATACTCTATAACATAGGCCTTATTCACACAAGTAATGGGGATCATACGAAAGCTTTAGAATATTATTTTAGGGCACTAGAACGAAACCCATTCTTACCACAAGCGTTTAATAACATGGCCGTGATCTGCCATTACGTGCGACTATCTCCACTATAGAAAGATAAAAAGAAAGAAAAAAATCTTCTAGTAAATACAAAAAAAGAACAAGGGCTCTCTACATATGCATCGTCAAAAACAACGATTTTTATGAGCTGTAGCAAGGAACGAAACTTCATATGAGTCTAAAATATGAAGAAATAAGATATGCCTAGATACTTTATTCTATGGATAAAAAAATCGAATTGATAGAGAAGAAACACCGTAAAGATCAATTAACGAGGTTTGGGCCAATACATTAAGAACTGCTTACTTATGCCATACATAATAGAAGATAGAGAAAAGTTAGTAATCTGCTTATGTAATAGAGGCGATCCACTAAGGTATTGAGCAGCGGTGTAGAATCAGATCCCAAAGATAGTAAGCTTTTCTTTCTTATGCAGGAAAGAAAGCCTTTTTCAAGGATTCTATAAAAATTTGGATATGAAACCGAGATAGTTACCTTGCAGAAAATGTTAACGAAAAGAGGAAATGTCCATCCTTTCCTTTATTCGTTTGGAGGTGGGATAAAAGATAAAACAAAAACGAATTCGAAATTCAAATTAAAGTTTGAAACTCATGCGATTAACTTCTTTTGGTTAAACCCCCGAAACCGAAAAGCGAAATAGATCTATGCGAAATATCATTCCGTTCCATAAGTAAAACGGATACCAAAAGAATTGACTGTTGAGCCGTATGAGTTAGGAAACTCTCAAGTACGGTTCTAAGGGAAGGAGTCCCCTATTCCGACCGGGGAGAGCAGGCCATTCGACAGGGAGATTCTGAAATTGCGGAGGCTTGGTTCGATCAAGCCGCTGAATATTGGAAACAAGCTATAGCGCTTACTCCTGGTAATTATATTGAAGCACATAATTGGTTGAAGATCACGAGGCGTTTCGAATAATTTTTTGATATTCTATTTGTTAGAATTAATTGATGTTCTACTATGTTCTACCTATGAGTCAAATAAAAAAAAAATAGAATCATTTCTACGGGAACAACCAATCAAAGAATTTCATTATATCCCTTCTCAGATCGTTCTTTATTGAGTATTTCCTATGGTTAAAGTGATTAAAGAATAAAGAGATAGAGGACAGAATCTATTTCTTTCTTTTCAATTATGAGCAATTAATCCTTCACCTCTTTTTTCGCTATTAACATAAAAAAAAAAAGAAATAATTCAATTGAAAAAATGAAAAACTTGAATTTTTCGTTTTTTCTATTTATTTATTTTATTGAATTCTATTTTTCTTTTAATTATTTATTTTAATTTAATGAAATTTTATAAAAGAAATAGAAAAAAAATTTCATTTCAATTTCTTAAATTT